ACGGCGTATTAATCGACATTTTTCACAAATTTTACGAACAGAGGCTCTTATTTTCATATTTGCCGACTTTTCACCTTAATTCTGAATCTACGTCTTGGAAGAAAATAAGTTTCTTGAAATTTTGTATTTCGAATCATATTGAATGAATGTTGAAAAAAAATACCGAAATTTTTGATTCTTATTTTTCGCAAAGTCAAAAATTCGACTAATTGAAGACTCGTTGTATTATAATAAACCTAAGTGGTAGCTTTCCCGAAATATAACCGAGAATTAGATCATTATTATCTAAATCAACCCCAAAGATGTCGTTGAGAACGGATTCTTTAATTAAACTTTCCGGAATCTATTTCTGTTTTTCAGTTAAACGAAAACCCCTTTTGTTCTGGATCAACTTCTTTATTATGGACGATCTAAAACCATAGATGTCGTTTTCAAAGATGAGGTCGTAGATGAGATACGATATTAGACAACCTATCCCCTTTCTTTGTCACAAATAGAAAGTTGCGAATTTCATTTGGATATTAGAAGTATTACCATATATAACACAAACATTCTCCACCTATTTTTTCTAATCGAGCCTCTCGGTCTGTCATTAGACCTCGAGAAGTAGAAAGAATTACAATCCCCATCCCGCCTAAAATTCTAGGAATTCGTTGATAGTTAGAATAGATTCGTAGACCGGGTCGACTGATGCGTTTTAAATTTAAAACTTTTCGATTTCTATAAGGCTCGTCCCGATTCCTTCTATAGCGTAGGGTTAAAACCAAAAAAGATTTGTTGTTTTCTCGATGTTTTCTCACGTTTTCGATAAAACCCTCGCCTAAAAGTATTTGAACAAGACTTTCGCTGAGATTCGTAAATGCTATTCGAACCACTCTTTTTGTATTCATCTCAGCATTTCGTATCGAGGTTAGTATGTCAGCAATAGTATCCTTAGCCATAATGAATTAAAGTATTGGTCCCTCCCACTTTTGATATAATCAACATGTTTTTCTTGTTTTTTCTTTGGTTATGACTATGCATTTTTCAAGGTATATGCGTGAGACACAATCTACTAACTGAATCTTAATTGATTTCTTTCAAATAACTACCCTAAACATAACTATATTCTTTCTGGAATGATATTATCATGGAACTAGATTAGGGTCTCGTTTTATAATACTTCGGGAGCTAATGAAACTATTTTGGTAAAATTGAACTGTCTCAATTCCTCTGCAATCGCACCAAAAACTCGAGTGCCTTTTGGATTGCCTTCTTGATCAATGACAACTGCGGCATTGTCATCATATCGTATTATCATACCGTCGTCGCGTTTGAGTTCTTTACAAGTACGTACAATTACAGCTCTGACCACTTCTGATCTTTCTAGCGACATTTGCGGAACTGCTTCTTTGATCACAGCAACAATAACGTCACCAATATGAGCATATCGACGATTGCTAGCTCCTACGATTCGAATACACATCAATTTGCGAGCCCCGCTGTTATCCGCTACATTCAAATAGGTCTGAGGTTGAATCATATCATTTTTTTGATTATTTTTTTTAGGCAAAGTAAAGGGCGAAGAAAAAAAGAAATATTGTTTGTCCAAAAAGCCAAACCTGCACCTTCGATTCGTTTGTATCCCCAAAAGCTATTTTTTTTGCTTTTGCCTTTTTCTTTTACATTTCAAAATTTTATCCCGAAAGAATGAATTGAGTTCGTATAGGCATTTTGGACGCTGCTATTGAAATAGCCCTTCTAGCTATATTTTCTGTTACGCCACCGATTTCATAAAGTATTCGACCTGGTTTAACAACAGCTACCCAATATTCAGGCGATCCTTTACCCGAACCCATACGTGTTTCTGCGGCTCTGACTGTAACCGGTTTGTCTGGAAATATACGGACCCATATCTTTCCACCGCGGCGTGCATTTCGTGTCATTGCCCGTCGACCTGCTTCTATTTGTCTAGATGTGATCCAAGCGGGTTCAAGTGCCTGAAGAGCATATTTACCGAAACAAATATAATTACCTCGATAAGAAATTCCCTTCATTCTTCCTCTATGTTGTTTACGGAATCTGGTTCTTTTGGGGTTATAGTTGATGGTTGGGTTTGAATTCCATCTCTACTCCAGAATCGGACGTGAGAGTTTCTTCTCATCCGGCTCCTCGCGAATAAAAAGATTCAAAAATAGGGAGTTTTAAGAAAATTTAGATAGAATAGAATTTGAATTAAGATAGGCTTGTAGTTCATACGATATCCATCGATTTCATAAGTATAAGTAATATATCGAAGTATGGAGTTCAGCGAATCGATCTCAAATCTGGTAGTAATTTGTATCTTCTTTCTATCGTATAGTGAAAGACCTAAAAGAACTATTTCTATGAAATATAGATATATATATAATTTTATTGGTTTTGAGAATCTTAAAATAAATCTTTCTTTTGTTTTCTCCTTGAATTTAACCGCCTTAGAACCCAAATTTAGTAATCCAAGAAAAGAAAAGTTTCGCGGGCGAATGTTGACTCTTTCAATTCAATTTCGATTTCGGTTGTAGCCATAATTTCTAACTTTTTCGAATAGATGAATTGGTCTCGGGTCCGTTCCGCCATCCAGATCAATGAATCATTAGAATTCGTGTTCAATCGAATTTTTGAGATCCACAGGTTCCGTCGTTCTCATCGCTTCTTACTTAATGTTTAGGTCTGAATTCTGCAATGGAGCTCAATGAAAGTTGTGCGTGAGTCAATCTTCTCAGTCTTTATTGACTCGAAGCTCTTGATTTTTTTGTTCTCTGGGCGGATTCATTTTAGTATGGATGAATCTGTCTTAATGCTTTCTTACATTGCCCTTTTTATGAGACGGCTCATAGACCTTACATATTCCATATTGGAATTAGATAGCATCAATCGTCGTTTTCTTTCTTTCTCTCATCCTTCCATTTATCCACACCCTTATTTTCTTTTCTCTATTTCGATTCACAACTTAGAATCTTATTTTTTTTTTATTTAGGCAAAAAGGTTTCAGTTGCTACAAGGATATGACTGATCTGTCATATCTTGACCGGTTCTTTGGATCCAGATAATGCGAAGTGATGAATTGGGTATTTTTCTAGAGTTATTAGTTTCGACTATCAGTGGCTTTTTTTTACTAACTCGAAAAAACCAACGAGTCACACACTAAGCATAGCAATTATAGCAAGCATTCAATTGAATTTTTATTAAACCCGATAGAATTACTAATAATTACAAATTCAAAAAATTTTTTGGTTTTGGATTGACCAGAAAAAGAAGAAATGGCTTTCTCGTTTTTTAGTATTAGCAACTAGAAGGGAAGGTCCAGTCAAAGTTTCTTATTCTCCATCAATAAATATCCAAATTTTAATGCCTAATATCCCAGAAATAGTTCGAACTGGATAGGAACAATAATCGATTTTCGCTTGAATGGTTTGTAGGGGAACTCTACCTTCTCGGATCCATTCAACCCGCGCAATTTCTTTTCCGTCAATACGTCCTGCAATTTGTACTCGAATTCCTTTTGTATTTGCTTGTTCAGTTAATTCAATTGCTTTTTTCATTGCTTTTCGAAATGAAACTCTATTCTTTAATTGGTCGGCGATAAATTCTGCAAGAATAGTAGGATTTCTATAAGGCTTTGCAATTCTTATGATAGCAAGGTTAAATTTTCGGTTCACACAAAAAAATTCTTTTTGTAAATTTCTCTGTAATTCTTCGATTTCTCGCGGTCGCTTTTCCTTAAATAATTTTGGGGATGCTGTATAGATTTTAATTTTGATTACATCGATTTGTTTTTGAATCTCTATACGTGTAATTCCTTCGACGACGGAGTAGATTTTCATCTTTTTTTGTATATAATTCTTGATATAATCTCTTATTTTTGCATCTTCTTGTAAATTTTCTGAATACTTTTTGGGGTGTGCAAACCAAAGGGAATAATGACTTTGAGTTGTACCAAGTCTGAAACCAAGTGGATTTATTTTTTGTCCCATGCTCCCCCATTATTATACATATCGTGCTCTTCGCTAGTTCTATACTGATTTTTCCCTTTCGTTTTTTTTAACTCTTGCATAGAGTCTGTTTCAAAAAATTTCTCTGGCTTGAACCAGAATGTCTCTTCATATTCACTTATGGAGATATCTTTCATTACAATCATTATATGGCAGGTCGGTTTTTTTATCCGATAACTACGTCCTCGCGCTCGAAGTTTTAGTCGCTTCATAGTAGTACCCTCGTTGACTTCAGCTTTACTAATGACTAAATCTGCTTCGTTAGAACCAAGAAGGGAACTAGCATTTGCTGCTGCCGAATAAACTACTTTAAAAATAGGATAACATGCTCGATAAGGCATGAGTTCTAATATCATAAGTGTTTCGTCGTAAGAACGTCCACGAATTTGGTCAATGACCCTTCTCGCTTTGTGAACAGACATAGAGATATGTTGACTTAAAGCGTATACTTCTGTTTTGTTCTCCTTTATGACCATAAAATTTTCCTCCTACTAATCAATTATAAACATCTCTATATTTTCACTCTTTTTAACGACGAGATTTATTATCGTTTTTTGTATGTTCTCGAAAATTTAAAGTAGGTGCAAATTCTCCTAATTTGTGGCCGATCATATCATTATTTATATAAATAGGTAAATGTTCCTTTCCATTATGGATAGCAATCGTATGTCCGATCATTATGGGTACAATCGTAGATGCCCGGGACCAAGTTTTTATTATTTCTTTTTCGGTTTTTGTGTTAATCTTATTAATTTTGTTTAATAAATGATTTGCTACAAAAGCATTTTTTTTTTTTCGGGGCATAGCTTACTCCTCTTTTTTTGTAAAGACGAAGAAAGAAATTAGATTTTCTCTCCTATTTACTACGGCGACGAATAATCAAATTATCACTATATTTCTTTCTTTTTCTAGTTCTTCTGCCAAGGGCAGGATAACCCCAAGGGGTTGTGGGTTTTTTTCTACCAATTGGGGCCTTTCCTTCCCCACCCC